TGGTGTAAAAGTTTCATCGATGGGGTTAACCATTTCGATAATATGTCAACCTCCATTACTTCGTGCCCGAAATGAATTCCTATGCATCCAACGAACAAAGTAAATATGGACAATATAAGCAGGGGAAATAACATGGTATTGTCCGATTCATGCGGATATAGTAAAGTATGAGAGTCTTTATTTAAAAAATGAGTACTAAAAGATGATCGCATGGTTCTTACATAACCGGCAATTTTATATGTATTAGAAAACGAGCAATTGGAAAAGGAGGACTTGTCATTATTATTCCTTGTTGTTAAAAGCAAATTACTGCTAACAGGTTTGGAACCTTCTTGCCCCCATATGGATATTGAATAGAAGGAACTATTTGTGTGTCCGCTGTAATTTTGAAAATGACTACGTAAATGCCCTTCGAAAGTAAGTAAATACATACGAAACATATAAAATGCAGTTAATCCTGCTGTGTAGAAAGCTATTATCGCAAAAATCGGTGAATACAACCAACTATCATTAAGAATTTCGTCTTTAGACCAAAAACAAGCGAGGGGTGGAATACCACAAAGAGAAAGTGTACCTAAAAAAAAAGTTGTTTTTGTAATTGGCATATATTTGGTTAAACCGCCCATAAGAACCATGTTCTGACTCTTAGCCGGAGAATACCCAACAATGGGTTCCATGGAATGAATGATTGATCCAGACCCTAAAAACAATAATGCTTTAGAATAAGCATGAGTGATCAAATGGAATAAAGCGGCTCGATAAGAACCTATACCCAAAGCTAACATAATGTATCCCAATTGAGACATCGTGGAATAAGCTAAACTTCTCTTAATATCTCTTTGAGCAAGAGCTAAGGTAGCTCCTAATAGTACCGTTATTACACCTATCAAAGATATGATATTCATTATGTAAGGTATGGCTATGAAAAGAGGAAGAAGCCGAGCTACAAGAAAAATTCCTGCGGCTACCATAGTAGCCGCATGTATAAGAGCCGAAATAGGAGTGGGTCCCTCCATAGCATCAGGTAACCATACATGAAGTGGGAATTGCGCAGATTTAGCAACTGCACCGAGGAATAATAAGAAGGCACAAAGCGTAGCAAATGAGGAATTAATCTCATTGTTATTAATGATCGAATCATTGAATATTTCGAATAAATCCTGAAATTCGAAACTACCTGTTATTAAATAAAAACCTAGGATTCCTAATAATAAACCAAAATCCCCCACACGATTGGTCACAAACGCTTTTTGACAGGCATTTGCTGCAATTGGTCGGGTAAACCAAAAACCTATTAACAGATAGGAACACATTCCCACTAGTTCCCAAAAAATATGGATTTGTATCAAATTGGGACTAGTAACTAATCCCAGCATCGCTGTATTGAAAAAACTCATATAAGCAAAAAATCTCAAATATCCTCGGTCATGAGACATATAATTATCACTATAGATAAGAACCATGATTCCAACAGTAGTGATTAATATCGACATAATAGAAGTAAGTGGATCAATCAAGTAGCCGAATTCTAAGGAAAAATCACTAGTGATGCTCCAAGACCATAGATATTCATAAATTGAGCTACCATTTATTTGCTGGATCGCCAGCTTGGTGGAAAAGACCATAACTATACTTAACAATAAAACAGTGGGAAAAGCCCATATACGACGAATATTTTTTGTTGCTGTCGGATTAAGCAGGAGTTCCAATCCTATTAACATAGTAACTAGAAGTGGAACGAAAGGTATAATCCATGCATATTGATATGTGCGTTCCATAATAATAAAATTAAATCAAACCTTTTTCCTCTATTTTCTTCTAATTAATTATATTAATTATTGTTCCCAATTCATATTCATCACCAGTTATTATTTATTTTTTTGAAACACAAACCAAAATAAGGATACGGAAAAGAATATTCTTTTTTATTAATCTCGCTCTTCTTCGACTATTTTAAATTTGACCCAAGGAGTTACAATTGAATTGGTCAAATGATATAATTAAGCAAATTTTTTCTTAATACTAGGGGTTAAGTAATTATTAGCTTTTGATATGGATCATGAGATCCACAAATAACTCAACCCAACAAGATCTTTTATCCAAAATCATTAACTAATTTCAATTTGATTTGAAACTGATTGATTGGCTTCCACCAGAACTTGTGGGAAATTCTATGATACTTGTAACCACCCATATGGGTGAAGTAAGAAGGTGAAGTAAGAGGTTACTTAAATTGCCTTAATCAAGTTCAAGTAATGGATCATTGAACAAAAGTATTATTCGAATCGTGGGGACGCTATGCTTTAATGTGATCAATTGGTAGAGAAAATCTTATTGTTTTATTTCATGTAGGTAATGAATTTCTGGTTATTGTTATTAAATGTATTACGACGGTAGGTATATGTAGGTTATATATATGGTATATTTCAAATAGACTGAGATAGGAATTGGAACCTTCTATTTGATTTTTCTTTTTTATCTTATTTATCAGCGGGGTTCGATTTCATCGGTAGTTGATACCATCGATCCTAATGAATGGAGATATGAAACAATCAGTACAATTTTCTTTCTTCTGAGATTGTCATTGTATGCAATAATAATGATAATGAATACTTAAAAAAGAGAAAAAAGATAACTCTTTTTTCTATGAGAGTTATACCTAGCGAATCGCATCTCCTTTCTTTTTATTCTCCAACTTGAGTTTTAGTCCCTAGCAATAATTATATGCTATATGCGCATATTTGTATGTTATGAAGAAAATCTATAAACTATATAATAGATATATGAATAGAAAGAATTAATGATCTATTTTGAACAATACATGTCTTTCACATTCAACTTAGAAAAGTGAATTTTTGCATGGCGGTTCCAAAAAAACGTACTTCTATATCAAAAAAGCATATTCGTAGAAATTTTTGGAAGAGAAAGGGATATTGGGCAGCGGTAAAAGCTTTTTCTTTAGCTAAATCCATTTCTACCGGTTATTCAAAAGGTTTTTTTGTACGACAAAAAAAATGAAATAAAAAAGCAAAGAATAAATAATAATGTGATAAGAAACCCTTCAAATGATCTAAATCAACATCAATCAATGATTGGATAAATTAATGATTCTGTATCATATACTGGGCCCTAAAAATGGCACTATTTGTGTTTTTTTGAAAAAAGGGCATTATTAGACGCAAGATACAAGGTTCAATATAGTGAATAGAGTACATTTTTATATGATTTGCGAGATGGGGATTGCCATTTTCCCCATCGATTCACTATTACTAAGCTTTAAGGTAAGCTAGTAACAATTATTGAACCTTCAAATATTGACTTGAATGGCTATTCTTCGATTTATTCAATAATAATCTATTGCAAGAACCTCTCAATATCGACGATTGAATATGCATGGGTTAGTATTACTTCGAACAAGCCGCCATGGTGAAATCGGTAGACACGCTGTTCTTAGGAAGCAGTGCTAGAGCATCTCGGTTCGAGTCCGAGTGGCGGCATTCTCTAAAACAAAAAAAGACACAACGGATCCTTTAATTCGATACCATAATTACATTCGGTAATTAAGGAAGGGTTCCCTTTTTTATAACTATAACAAAAAAAATGATTGTTTATGATATTTGCAACTTTAGAACATATATTAACTCACATATCTTTTTCGATCATTTCAATTGTGATTCCTACTCATCTGATGACCTTGGTCTATGAAATTGTAGGACTATGTGATTCGTCAGAAAAAGGCATGATAGCTACTTTTTTCTGTATAACAGGATTATTAGTTACTCGTTGGATTTATTCGGGACATGTACCATTAAGTGATCTATATGAATCATTAATGTTCCTTTCATGGAGTTTCTCCCTTATTCATATAGTTCCATATTTTAAAAACTATAAGAATTTTTTCAGTAAAATAACCGCCCCAAGCGCTATTTTAACCCAAGGCTTTGCCACTTCGGGTCTTTTAACTAAAATGCATCAATCCGCAATATTAGTGCCTGCTCTTCAATCCCGTTGGTTAATGATGCACGTAAGTATGATGTTGTTGAGCTATGCAGCTCTTTTATGTGGATCATTATTATCCATAACTCTCCTGGTCATTACGTTTAGAAGAAAAATAGATATTTTCGGTAAAACCAATAATTTATTAATTAGTTCATTTTCTTTTGATGAGACCCAATACGTGAATTTTTCGTTTAGAAATTATCACAGATATCAATTGACTCAGCGATTGGATTATTGGAGTTATCGTGTCATTGGCTTGGGTTTTACCCTTTTAACTATAGGTATTCTTTCAGGAGCAGTATGGGCTAATGAGGCATGGGGATCTTATTGGAATTGGGACCCAAAAGAAACCTGGGCATTTATTACTTGGACCGTATTCGCGATTTATTTACATACTAGAACAAATAAAAGTTTTCAAGGTGCAAATTCAGCAATTGTGGCTTCTATGGGATTTCTTATAATTTGGATCTGCTATTTTGGGGTCAATCTATTAGGAAGAGGGCTACATAGTTATGGTTCATTCACATTAAACATCTAATTGAGGAAAAAAACTGCAGAATACATAGAAAGATTGTACACATACCCTTTCATTCTCATATACCCCTCTCATATACCATAATATTATCTCATTTATACCTTATATGTATAAGGTGAAAGATAGATATGTAATCATAAATATCTGGAGTTTTTAATAAATAAAAAAACTCCAGATATTTATGATTACAATTTCCTTCATTTAATTGCATTTTTTACTTGATAGAAGGAAAAATCCTCTTTTCCTTTTGATTGGTCTAGCCAACGATTTATTTGTTTGTAAACAGCAGTGCAGGATTATTGGATTGGATCTTCTGTGCTGCCCATAAACATAAAAAAATCCATCCATGAAAGCTACCCATGAAAGTAATTAGATAGAATAGTTTCTACCTTGTCAACTGATAGTGAAAGAACGAAATCTGGATAAATACCAATACCTATTATAGGTAAAAGGATACACATCAAAA